TAAATTATTTAATCCACAATAATAATAATACATAATGTATTCACTAACATAATGTATTCACTAAGTGGAATAAGCAAACTAGAGTCTTTGTTTGTTAGTACAGTTCCAATAAAAACCATCCAATTGACGGGAATGCCCAAATTTTCTAGGATCGCTAAAATAAGGTTTTGTCGTTATAGAACGTGGGGTTCGATGGAGACAATGATCAATAGATAGGAATAGAGCGGGAAAGGGGGGTAAATAAAAAAAGTAGAGAAAGGTTATCTAAAGTTATATACAAGTCACTACCCCCCCTTTTTTTGTATTTCCTTAATTGAATTTCGTTTGATTAGGACGAAGTTCCTTAAAAACACCCACCTTTTTAAAAATATCTTGAACAGTTCCTGTAGGTTGAGCACCCTTTTCAAGGAAATATAGAATAGCGGGAACGTTTAAATAAGTTTGATTCTTTATCGGATCATAAAAACCCACTTTCTTAAGATCTTTTCCTTCTCTTCGGGATCGAACATCAATTGCAACGATTCGATAGACGACTCATTGAGATAGATGTAGGTGAACAATACCCCCCCTAGAAACGTACAGGAAGTTTTCTCCTCGTACGGCTCGAGAAAAAAGAATTTGATTCGAAGTTTTATTTATGTATGGGATTCTTATGTATGGTATTCTAATAAATGACAAAAGGGTCCATAAAATCATCAAATCAATTAGACTATGATTTAAGTCTTTTTTTTTTCTTCTTCATTCCTGAAAATGAAAAAGAAACTATTCATACTCATAACTCAAGTTAGATAACTCTCAAATAGCTCAAAGGAAAATCGTTAGGCAATTTCATTTATTGAGTGGTCTTTACCCCCTTTTTTGTTTGTCTCGGTTAAACTCTATTTGTATTCTTAAGTCTGGCCTAGTTATTGAGACAATTAAAACGGTGTTTACTTGTTCTGAGATCCTTTACCTTTGTTTTAAATCATTGGGTTTAGACATTACTTCGGTGCTTCTTAATCCTTTCAAAATGGCAGCAACATACCCCTTTTTGTGATTTCCTTCTATCAAAGAATCCTACGGACGATTGATTCTCGAGAGATACACTTTGGATCGAAAAGGTTTGATTAATTCCAACAAATTTTCCTTTTGAATTGGAAACTTGCTCGAATGGGATCCCTTCAATTTCTATAGCGAAGATATATTCACGAAGTTGTTCCAATTTATTGATTTACATTAACCCTAGATTCTTGTCCCGAGAAATGAATTAATACTTTCTACTCGAGCTTCATCATGGACTATTTACATTACCAACTGATGTCGAGCCAAGAGCACCTTATTCCTATAGAAATCTAAATATAGAAATATAAAATGGTGGATATAAGAAAGAATCCACAATGGATCGTGTCCTTCAAGTCGCACGTTGCTTTCTACCACATCGTTTCAAACGAAGTTTTACCATAACATTCCTCTAATTTGGAACCAGTATGGAATTGATTCAATTATGGAATCGTGAATAGTCATTGGTTCAATTGGCGCATAGACATTGTATGTCTATACCCTTTTCTTCTATATATATATTCTATAGATCTATATATATCTATATATAGATATATATAGATATAAATCCGTAAATACTTTTCTGAAGAAGTTTTAGCAAGACCTCTTAATTTAAATAATTTAAATTAAATTTAAATAATATTATTAAATAATATTAATTAAATAAAAATAATACATAATCTAATTAATAATAGAAATATAAATAAATATAAAAAAGAATCTATTAAATAGATAATATTTAATAAATATTCAAAATATATAATATATATTAAAGAAATAGAAATATAATATAGAATTTAATTGGTTCTTTTTGAATCTGTATTTTGAAGTATCAAAGATTCCACTTAACTTATAATATTCAAAATATTCATAATTTTATCCATAATTGAAAAAAAGGGTTCCTATCACATATCATTATTTGAAGAAAATTGACAGCAAGGACCGCGTTTGCTCATAGGAAAGATAAGTTCTTCTTTTTAATATTAATATATTAATTAATTTAATCTAGATCGAACAAAAAAAATAGTAAGAGGAGGTGTTTTCGTATCTATCAAATCGAATGAATAACTGTCTTGTTATTATTCTAAATATTCTATATTTAATATTAAATTATTCGATTTGAAAATTTCAAATTGAAGAACCTTTTTCACAAAAATCGAAAGGCTATTTTATTGAAATAGAACGATACATACATATACGCTAAGCATTTCCTGATTTTCTATGTATTTTGTTTAACCAGGGATTCAGTAGCATTTCGGTAATCTAATCGTGCCATAATAGAAAGTAAATAAAAGATATAAAACATCCCCGTCTCAAGTGTTACATAGATTTACAACCCTTTATTAGGACCAAACATGAAATACTTCAAAATGAGATTCAAAGAAAATACATCGGTTACTTAACTTTTGTTACATTTTTGTTAATGCGATTCGCGGAGACGCAGAAATTTTAATACCTTCGG